GGAGTTGTTGCCTTGGAATTGATAAAGTTCCGTGGAGTTCATAATTGCATAAAAGAAGTCAAAAAGTAGTGGCTGCGGCGCGTTGAGGCACTTCTTCGACGGTCCCCGTACGCCCGGCCTTCCGCCCCGCTCTGAAAAATTCATGGGTCGGCAGGCGGGCGAGACAGAATGGTCCGGCACTACTAACCAAGCCCAGTTCTCGCCGATAGGCGCTGGTAGCTTGCTTCCAAGCCTTGTCTTATATGATAGTTGTGGCCATAGCCAAAAGGAGCCTTAAGCACTTGTACAATGCTCAAGTCAAGGCTCCTTCCCACTCGTTGCCCAGAGGTGCTGGTTCGAGTCCAGCTCGTGACAAAGGGCTACCTTCTCTCTTAAGATAATCTCGATATCCTCACTAAACAAAAAAAAATTGGAAATTGAAAGCCGCTTCACAAGTGAGGAATGGTTTTTAGCCAACAGTGACCGGTTTTCAAAACCCCTTTGGGCGATGGTTTTATCCTCTCTCTCACTTGAAGAAAGATAGCCACTATTATTATGTTATGCAATAATGATATAGTTCTTTTTCAGGGTAAGAAAAAGGTGGACAAGACCCCAGACGGGTAGTTCAAATCAAATTGTTTGAATGCGGCAGCCTGAAGATGAACAGCACTTGGCCGATTTAAGGAAAACTTTCGAACGAATGCGACAACATGCTTTGAAAATGAAAATCCATTCAATCGGAGTAAGGGCTGAGAATTTTTAGGATTTCTTGTGCACCACCGAGGTATTGAGATAGACAAGAACAAAGCACGATAAATTACTGAAGCTCTTCCGATAAAAACAAAAGGAACTGCAGAGATTGATCGGCTAGATTCCATTTTTTCGCCGATTTCTCTCAAATCTCGCAGGAAAACTTCAACCATTGTCTCCCTGCTGTGAAAGGACTCAGAAGAGTTCGTGTAGGAGGAAGTGCACTAGAAAGCGTTCGATGAAATTCAGAAATACCTGACCAACAGGCCAGTTTTGATGCCACCAAAGGATGGAGAGCCCTTGAAATTGTACATATCAGCTTCAGAAGATTCAATTCTATCATTCTTGGCACAGAAGAATGAGGAAGGAAAGGAACGATTTATTACCAAAGTCGCCTTCTTAAGGGGCAAGAAATAAATGAGACTCGAATTGAGTTGATGTGTTTGTGCCTGTATTTCACAGCGGTCAAGCCTCGGCATTATCTGTTACCGAGGCAAAGTCATGTGGTGAGGGATAGAACCGATTTGATCAAAGACATGTGATCGATACCATTTCTCAAAGGTCGGATTGAAAATGGGTTTTTGCCTTGTCAGAGTTTTCATTCAATTATTTACCGGTCAAAAGACAGGTGTTGTCCGAATTTTTGATAAATCATCCGTTGGACTTAGGCAAGCAGTTGCCCGATCAGAGGTCATGCGTCTGACCACAACTCCATGGCAAATGTATTTCGATGGCTCCAGTACGCAAGGTAGCGCTTCTATCTATATAGCATAGCTGAAAGCAGACAAAAAAGCTGTTCCCATAGCGTTACGTAGGCTTAGCTTAGCCTCTTTTTCTATCTACATTTATATATGATAATATCACCAGTGGACAGCGAACAAAAAGAAAGATGCCACACTAAGAAAAAGAAAGCAATCCAATCAGGTTAGTAGATCTGACTTTAAGGAAGTAAGTGTTGCTTTGAAAGCAGCAAGGAGTGATTGGCCAACTTGATGTGTCCGTCGATAATAGAATCTTTCTCTCCGCAGTTGAGGACAAAAATCCCGACTTTCCTCAAGCGGGCTGATGAGGCCTGCTATGACAAGGGATAGATAGGCACTACCTCTAACAAGGTACTCCTATGGCAATATACATGCCCTCTGGATACGTGGATACGACTCAAGAATCAACCATTATCTATCTTCCTAGTCCCTTTGTCTGAGCACAGGTGACTCTCTTAGTTATAGTACTTGTTCAGTTAAGATGTACGTAGATTCCTGCGTGATTGGCTGGAAGACGAATTCTCCTTCTTGTTGATGATTCTCTATTAAGGGGATTGTTGCTTTACTCGACCCGCTATTCAGTCTTAGTGAATAGAAGAGTATGAAAGGCTCGGGTTGGTTTCGAACCAACGACCAGTCAGTCTTAGTTTGATGAAGACCACCGACCGCTCTACCACTGAGCTACTGAAGTAGGCTTAAGACTGTTGTTAGATTTGCTAAATCGACTCAGAAGAAGGAGAGGAATACACTCGGGAATAAACTCCTCCCTCAGTGTTCACGTAAGACCATGTTTTTAATTCTGTGCATCCTTAGAACGAGAAGTGGAAGGTGGCACCCAGATCCATCGTTCGTTCTCCTTAGACATTCGGATTGTTCTGCTGGAAAACGTAAGGATCATTCGTCCGGAAAAGTAGATTGGCGGGCCCCCGCCCCGGCTTCTCCGACTGATCTTTCCGGAACGCGAACGTGTTTTTATGAAACCGAAATACGGCCTCATTTTGAAGAGTTTCATTGAGAACGTCTCCAAGCACGTGCAGAAGAAATCTATCGATTGGCGGTATATAAAGTGCAAAGACATGACTTGAAATATTTGGAAATTCGATCACGATATGGCCCCTCTCTTCTAGGTAGGTTCGCAGTTTTTGTTCCGTTTTGAGAAAAGGAACAAGAACCATGGCATTCTCTGCCTACTCTTTCACTATGTCATTTGCTTTCCTTAGTCAGCCTTCTGCTCTTCGAATACCGCTCCGTGGGGATTAAGTCAGTTCAGTTACTTCCTGCCTTCCCCAATCAGTACCTTGCTTCTAGACCTCAAAACAGCTTATTCAATCACAGTGGATTCCGTGCCTGAATGTGAAGCTTTTTCTTTCAAAACTCTTTCCTTCCCTCTGGCAAACAATGCCTATCACCAGCTCATTCCCTTCCCCATGTGGATTCTAAACCTGGACTTACCCATGAAATCAATGCTTTTCGGACATTAACTATGTCACTTCCGGTAAGAAAGAGCCTCATTCTCGAACAGGGGATTCAATAGCAGCCTAAGAGGGTATTCTAGTTCTTGCTACGAGCCCCTTTGTTTTGTACTCAGAGAAGAAGTCCTTCTTTCAAAGAACTGATTCTTACTTACAAGGCATTCTAAGAGACTATTCCATGTGCGTGTGTGTGGGTATCTTCCTATTGATTGAATTCAAAGAAAGAGCCAAAGAGTGAACATAGGCCAAGAGAGGTATAAATCCTTTTCTGATCTCAGCTGGCCAAAATCGTCTTCATCCTATCTTCTGCAAACAGGTTGGATTCTCTTTCTGTTGAAAATCGTCTGTTGCGGGCTATCATTCTTATCTTAAGGGACTTCATTTCCTTTCCGTTAATGCCATATCATATCTGTCTGTCCTGCGTTTATTCCGCAAGTTGAATGTCGGAAATGCTGTTGAAAGATGAATTGAATCCTCCTCGTGGGATATCTTTACTATGGAATAAATTCCTACGAATCCTTTCATTTCTTCCCCTTTTATGCTATCTAGTATGACCTATTGTATTGGTATGGGTATGGCTTCAGAAGGATCCATTCTTAGTAGTAGACCCAAGGCGCGGTAACTATTAAAAATTCTCTATAAATCTCTTAAATAGGAATGGTTCTCCTTCCCATAGTCGATGATCACTGACAGACAGTTTCTTAATTCTTAATTAAGGTAGCTTATCAGAGTTAGCTCTTGAGCGGGCCTCTGCCGGGCCGGGCCCTAAGCAACCTCTATTCTGCATTTCGTTATATTCCTTATCTGAAGCCGCTTCGCCCCTTTCATACTATTAATAATTCCCGATCGGGTTCTTTCACTCTTATTATTCGGGAGGTTGCAATTCCTCTTTCAATTTCAGGGAGTGAATGTAGTAAATGCATAATATACGGTGGATATGGTTTCAATATTCAAACAAGGGCGTCTTAGGAATCGGCCTTTTTCTAAGCATTGTGGCCATCACAGTTCAAGCTACGTATGGCTGGCGTACAACCTAAAGGCTTCTTAGCCGGAAAAGAAAGTGCGGTTCTTTAGTTCAATCTTAGAAAAAGAGCAAGGAGGATATGTAGCACTGCTGGATAGACCATGGCTCCAACCAGGGTGGTTCATGACTGGGCTAAAAAGAAAGTCTCAAGCAGGGAAAGGCGGGATAAGGGAAGGCCTTAAGAGAGCGGGGGTAGGCCGAAAGAAAGTCATTCTTGCTCCAAGGGACGGGGAATTGAGCTAGCCGTGCCTTCGAACCCGTTGGGAGCAAAATCCTGGCCCAGCGTGCTAATTGAATCGTGTACCGTGAGTGAGTGAGCTTAAGGCATTGGCCCTTCCCGGAATCTTCTTGCTATGCGTCCCGCCAAAAAGTGGTAAGAAAGCCAAAGGGCGCCCAACAAGCGAAAACTGACAAAAAAGGGAGGCTCTCTTTCCCCGGGTTCTTGCTTCTTTCTTGCCAGCTCACCTCGACATTCACGGTTTCCCCTAACCCAAGTGAAGGTCACTACTTTCTTTCGCCCTGGTTACTCTTCCTAATAAAGAGCGAACTCGATACAAAACCTTAATCTTATTGAAGATAGTGGAAAGCGAATGCACCGCGCTTCTACTCACATGTCGGAACATATAAGTTTTAACACAAGCTAAGACCAAAACAAAAGAAGGGGCAGACGCTTGAACACAAAAAGATACATTAGCACGCCTTTGTCCTCGGTACCAGCGAAGTTTCAGTACTAGAATGCAAGACGAGAAAACCCTATTCATGGTTGGTTGATCCCCTATTACTCCCTTCCTTGGCTACTTAACCCGGAAACACCCTTTAACGTAAGAGCTCTTGAAGAGGGACTGCATCTCGATCCGCAACTGCTACTCAAATTCCTTCTGCTGCTGGCGGTGCTGGTAGCCTTGATCCACTTTTAAGGGGGAAAGAATGGCGGGATAATCCATAAGATCTGGTTTCTAATGTTGATTCTGAATCTGGTTAAATTATTCTATTGAAATTGCATTCTTCTCACAGAAAGATCCCCGAAGAGGAATTCCATTGAGAGGCTCCAGTTTGTCTAGGGAAAGTCATACCGAGCGAACCGAGATCCAAGACCTAGCTAATAAGACGAGATCAGACAATTCTGATTTTATTCGATCCTTGTCTGATTCAATTCTCAGGCATTGAAAGGCACAAGACAATCAGCCCTTTATCCGATCGGCTTCTCCCACCCAACAAAGGGGCGCAACCTTTCAGAGAGGAAAACAACCGAATGGATGCTCTTTGCTTCGGTCAGCTGGTTAGCTCTTTCCCGCTTGGAAAGCCAGAAGCAAGGGAAAAAGAAAGAGGGGAACCAAGGCGATGGTGCTTATAAAAGCACATTTTGAAGCCAGAAACCAAGGATGAACGGAAAGGGAAAGAAAAGCCAAGAAGGCCAGGAGAGAGTGTCCACCGACTATCTCTACAGAGAGAGCGCAAGAACCGATTCTTTATACGGTAAATGAAATGGTTAAACCCCACTGTCGAGCCGTAGAAGCCAATTCGGTGAAAGAATGCAGGCAGCCTTAAGGGGATTCACGAGAGAACCTACCCAGGCCTCCTTCACCTTCGAAAGAAAGGCACGCTACCCTACCCACGGACCGACAGATAGGACGGCACCTGAAGCTACCTCTCTTTTATTTATACGGCACGAAATAGCTATTGGATGGGAAAGCAGTATACGAAGGACTAGTACCCAAGCATCAGGAGATGTGAGAGCCCTACCGTTGTATCCCGCGCTTTCATTCTACGCTAAATCTCGATACCCTTCCTCGTCTTCAGAGATGGGACGGACTCCACCCATAAATAAACCTTAGTCGTTCAAACGTACCTTTATGCCCACACCCCTACCCAAATAGTAAGAAAATCCTTCTTTGCCCTTCCTTTCATGGAAATGAAATTTGCTTTTTTCTTCTACCTGGTAAAACGATAGAAAAAGCCTTTCTTTTGCATAGCTTTAAGCCCATGTTTTTTCCTGCCTGCTTCAGAAATAATGATTCCTAGCGCGAATTGATGGATTTTTATCACAGGACTTGAAGAGGAAGAAATGCTTGCAGTTCGAAGTTCTGATCCCGGTTTAGCTGGACTCGTATCTGTCTGATGTGAGGTGGCTAAGGTGGCTTCCTCATGGAAGTCATGGGTTTCCGCTTAACCGGTCAGCTCGCCCGGCTTTTTTTTCCCATCAACTAAAGAGCAAGGCTAGCCTAGCCGGCCTTTGACTTAAATGGCTTAGCCAAGAGCTAACACAACTCTTTGATTTTATGGGTAAAGCGAAACGATTACCCGAGACAGACGCTCTCTAAATGTTAGTCGCTATCTTGATGAAGTACCGTAAAAGCGGATTCTTTCTTCCTTTATGGTGAAACCAGACAATCTGGCTTGACTTGGATAGAGCGGAAGCATAAGTAAGCGGCGTGGAAAGGACGGACTGCTCCTCAGGTGTGTGAGTGAGGAAGAAGCCGAAAAATGCTCTTTCAAGTCCATGATTTAGTATAGTATGTGGATCATATCAAGCAGGGCATAAAATGAGTTGGCTGATCAGAGGGCATGGCCATTACTGGCCAACCATCTTGCCCGATTTCATAAAATAGACTAAAGGATGCCAGGCCTGCCAGAAAGATGGACCAGTGCAGCATGTACCAGCTTCAGAATGGCATCCGATCCTAAAGACTTCGCGCCTCGACGCTTTGATCCCTTGTTTCACTCCGGCCCGATCACACGTAAGAAAATACGCCTTGGGAAAGCTCTGCCCGAGCAGTTCAGAAAGTTCCTCTTCCGTCTTCTCACGAGCAGACAAAACTTGGGTCAACTTCTCTTACAAAGCCTTTTGCTCAGAAAGCAGACTTTGTTTTCGAGCCTATAATTCCTGAGATTTGGCATTCTTCTCCCGGATCCTCGCGAGTATCCGCCTGTGGCCATCCACCAACTCAGACAGACGTGATTGTTCTCGCTCGAACGACTCAAGAGTCAACAACATGTTCGAAAATTGAATTGATCTGTTGGATGCTAATTAGGAGTCCTAGTAAGAAAGAGGACAGGCAAGAAGATAGAAAGCAAGAAGGGCATCTTACAAAGGACTTCACCCTTTAGGAGAATAGGTAGCTGCTCTTGCTCTCTCCTCAGCTCGTCGATAGCAGCCATCTTAGCTTCCTGGAACAACCAGCTGGCTAGATCTAATTTCTTCTTATTTGTTCTCGCTTGAGCTAACCCTAAAGTAACAAGTTGCCTCAGGGGAAAGTCCTTTCTCCCGGAACCAACCCTAGTAACATAGAGCTACCTGAATCAAATTCCTTATGCCACTACAAGCACAGGGGGAAAGCAAGCTACCAATTACATGACTACATGAGGTTGGTCGTAGATCAAAGCAAGAAGTAGAACTCCTATCCTTACTATCCTAACTCAATCCTTCCATCTAGGGAGGGAGATGGCGGACTCTTATGGTAAAAATGAATTAGATACAATAATAGTACGCTAGTCGGATAGGACTAATAGCTGCTAAGAGAGATTCATACCTCTCTTATAAATCTTAAAGCAAGACAACAGAAAGATCTCTCGCCGTATAACGCATTCTATCTTGATAGAAAGAGAGAGGAAGAAACCTATGCTTAACACACCCAACTCGTAGAACGACCACTCAGAAGACACACCCAGAAAGAAAGAGATGGCAGCATCTAAGGGCTCCTTATTGGGTCTGGCTTCTTAGAAAGCCATAGGAAGAGACCAGACAATCTGATGATATACACTTGTGATGTTAGAGAATAGTCCGGAAGAGGAGAGGCCGCTGATTCTTCTCCAATTCTTCTGTTGGATTCTAATAGGATTCAGGATTCAAATAGAAATTGAAATAGCGTAGAGAGATGGTCGAGCAATCAGCGGGCAGGTTGAAGTAGCCGACAGCCGCAATCTACCATCTTGAGCAGCAAAGTGAAAGAAGGACCAACGACGATCCTATCCTAAAAGAGAAGGAGGAGTAGGAGCTAGCTTGAATTGAGAATCGAATGATTACGAGATAGACAATGAGAGAATGGAGAGCACTTAGAGAATTCACTTTGAATACAACAATTTTTTTATTCTTTCTTTTTATGATCTTTCGGACGAAGCACCCCATCCTGTACTGGGTCTTCGTTCAATCCTCTTCTTTTTTCTTAAGAATATCTATTCTAGTGATCTTCCTGTATTCATAGGGGAAGGAAGCACAGGGTTCATTTCTTCAATGATGGACAACTTACCTCTATCCATTGGAGGCGGAAGCGATGCCGCCTCTTCGAGCCGACCGCTTCCCGATCTCAACTTACCTCCAGCAGCCCCTGAGCCGGAGCAGGAACCTAACCCTTATATCGGGTTATCGCGAGCCCAGCTCCAAGAGGAGCTCAGAAAACGTCAAGCGGCTTCGCGTTTTTCAGGGCCTGTTGGATTATTGGGAATCTGAGATGGAAAGCGCCATTCGGCAAGAAATGGAAAGTAAGGAAAGGCAGCGACTCCACCTTCTTCGTATGCAAGAAGCTATCCAAAACCTCTTCAGGGGAGGAGATAGTGTGGGGCTTGGGGCTAACGTGGGATCCGGAGTTTTTTGAGAAAAGGTCCCATCCTTCAATATCATGATTGGGTCGACCAGGCCAGATCATGAGTGAATAGAAAATCGAAAATGTACATAGCTGTTCCAGCTGAAATACTTGGAATAATTCTACCACTTCTACTAGGAGTAGCCTTTTAGTGCTAGCTGAACGTAAAGTAATGGCTTTTGTGCAACGTCGAAAGGGTCCTGATGTAGTGGGATCGTTTGGATTGTTACAACCTCTAGCAGATGGTTTGAAATTGATTCTAAAAGAACCTATTTCACCAAGTAGTGCTAATTTCTCCCTTTTTAGAATGGCTCCAGTGGCTACATTTATGTTAAGTCTGGTCGCTCGGGCCGTTGTACCTTTTGATTATGGTATGGTATTGTCAGATCCGAACATAGGGCTACTTTATTTGTTTGCCATATCTTCGCTAGGTGTTTATGGAATTATTATAGCAGGTCGGTCTAGTAATTAGGGGCGGCCGTTCGGTCGCCTATGATACTAGGACGAATAGGTCAAAAATAGGTTTGTGCCGCAGGTGTTGAACGATCTACTCTACACAGGTGTGGGCTTACAGGGCTAGGGCTCATAAACCCTTTCTTTCATTCATCAATAGGGCCCTGGTCGGTCACTTTTCTGGGCCGGGATCGATAAGTAGAAGTCATAAAAAGAGATCTTTCTATTCTTATTATTTTCTTTCTATCTAAATAATAGAAAGATAGAAAGAAAAAGATTCGCTGTCTTTTAACCGGCTCTTTTCTTCTTTGTCAACGCTACTAAGGGTTTGCCTACTTGACTTATGAAAGAGTTTGAGAATGGGTTATTCAAAAAGGAAAGGGCGCTACTTAGTTTCGCAAGCCTTTGTCATTGTCAGTCAACTAAGTAGGGCCTGAGGCCCCTGCGAATCCGTAAATCTGAGGAGCATGCCGCAACAAAAGGATGGTCCCCTATGCATTTCATTCTTTCCGGAAGGGACAAAAAGTACCCCCATCATAGTGAACCTCTCCTTGTGATCGGGATGAGGTAGATGCCTCCCAGCCGGGGGCGGATCGAATCGGAGTTTCCTTAGGTAGCCACCGACCTACAGTTATCCTTAAACTTCCGTGCTTGGTGGAGAAGAAGCGAACAAAGGTACGCTCGCTTGCTGTCTTGTTCTCTGTCGCGAACTGGGATCGCTCGCCAGCTAGGTCAGATTGGAGCAAGAATGGTCGAGAACATATTACCCAACTTAGGGGACAAGGGGCGGAACGACCTCTCGATCTACTTACTGCAGCCCAGGAATAAAAACGTCGTCTAGGCCTTCCCTCTTGCTCCGATCTCCCTACGCCTAGGACGTTGTCTGGGCCAAGAGCCATAGTTAGTTGCTGTTTCCATTTGGTTGTTTCTTTCTCGTTGTTGATACCGGCAAGACCCAGCCAGATGATGTCTGCTGGTTGGTAGTGAGAGGACTCTTAGTACCTGCATACCCAAAAGGGGGCGCTGGTTAAAAACAATCATTGGATTTTCTTTCTTGCTCGCCCTTAGCAGCGGGAAAGGAGTCTATCTATCTGCCTAGCTTTGGTAGATTTCCCAACGCAATCCACAGAAATTCCACGAATCCCTTGGTGGATAAGTCCGACGACTCAGCAGCAGTGCGGAATTGAAGTTTCTCCGTCTGGTGGATCTGATCTATAGTTAGGGGCAATACATACCAAAAGGTTCGAAGAAGGAAGGCGCATAAGAGTATATAACCAACCCACCCTTCTGTATAACCTATTCACATTAGTGAAGCGGCTGGATGCATAAGGGAAGCGCACGTTTATGAGACCTTTGTCGGGATGCATAGGGGAGTCAACCTACGAGCACGGAAGAGCGTGGTACCGATACCCTCTCTAAGTAAAGGTAAGATTCTTAGCCCTGTTGATGACTCCATCTAAAATACAATAGGGACATCCGTTTCCGGCTGCTCCTTTCGTATCTTGAAGAAAGTAGGCTTAAGTAATAGGGTCAGGTCAATAATAGCTATGCTATTGCCCTACTGATTGTTGGCCTCTGCCCGATCCCGAATGCGGGCGGGATTCGATCGTGGTCGATAATACGGTCGAAAAGACCAGCGAGCGAGATGGTTGTTAATAGTACTCCCCTATCATTGCCTTATGAGTTATAACATCCTATAATCGTACCGATGTCTACTAAAACCTACGGGCGGGTGCTCCGCAACAGCGGCAGATCAAGTCAAAGCTGGCAATCCTCCACCTAACAACTCCTCCTTTACAGTATAAGCTGTTAATAGGCTCTAATAGACAACCAACCCCATCTATTCTGGATAAACCGGGGCACCTTCCCTATGTGTCAGTGCCATTTTTCTCTAAGGCTTGAAGTGAATCAGTCATAGCTTGTTGCCAGCGACCCACGGCTTCCGAAAAGGTTTGAGGTTCCCGCATGAACACTGGCAAGAAAGGCACGATCTTTGGGAGAAAACGAGTTATAGGAAACCCTTCCATAGGATTTTTCATGCGAGAAGACCTACGTACCTCAGGAGAGGATAGATAGAATGAAGATGATGTAGAGGTAGTAGATTGGCCAGCCTGATCCATCTCAGATGCCTTGCACTTTTTAGCGCCTAGTGTAAACCGGAGTGGCAGGTCGGCTAGAAGGCTCGAGAGACCTCAGTGGGACCAGATGAATAAAGCTCCCCTTACTAGTAAAGGGGGTCCAGGCTCCCACTTAACTCATCACTGGAGGAAGAAGAGAGACAGGTGTACGAAGGTCTCAATGAATCCTCTTTGATTGTGTATACCCGGGAGCTTAGTATCCATGATGGCTGGCGTCAAAGAGGTCCCCCTGAAAATAGGCCAGGTCCGTGTTTACCTTTTGATATGTCTGTTTTTTTATTAAGTGCATCTTCCGTAACCCTTTCTTAGCGGCTCTCCCTCCTTCCTTACCAACTCTTTCAGATCCTCTCCAACTGAAGTACCGCATCGACAGGCCCCTCCTTAAGTTAAGACACCTCACCTTAGCCAACCCAGAAGGCAAGACATCTCGCATCGCTAACCTCTCTTGTTGGGCCAGGTTCGTTATCAAGTTCCAGTTCAAATTTAGATTTTCGCGTATATTGATGTGATTGTTCCGCAAGTCGACATGAAACTCGCTAGCATGGAATTGCAACAATAAGGAATCAATAAGGAATGAAGGTTCCGGTTGCAGTAATAGATGTCTCAAAGCTAGACTTGAAGCATGCTTCAAGTGGGAACTGTCTCATCCATCTGACCAGCGTGACCGGTCGATTAGTGGCCATGATTAAGACGCACATAAACCGAGCTATTCACGGGGAAAAAGGTCAGAGGGCCATATTGGAATCGTGGCCATCAACAAGCACTATGTCTTCCTTATTATAATATGGGATAATTGAAAGGAAGCTTAGTGAATGTTTAAACTCTTAAAAGATTACGGTGGGCAGGTTGTTGTATTCACAAGTGGATGGCGCTTGGACATACAGAGGGAATGGGTGATTCATCGAGCTGGAACTCGTAGAACACTACGGTGAGACCAACTCCAGCCAGTATCCTAGCGGAATGCGGCACCGGTTCCTTTCATGGGAACACCTACATCCACAGCGGTGAGCCAGTACTCTCTTGCTCCAATGTATGCGACCCGATTCACTGGTATGAGAGATGATTCCAATGCGCATCGATTTCACATACTTCTTCGCTTTCTCTTTCGTAGAAAGCCCTACTTTCATAACATCTGACGCTATATATATATATGCTAACATCACTTGGCACTAGACTGAAAGTCAAAGAGAGAGTACTATAGGAAGCCTTACGTTCAGATGCCCTTAACCCTACCCTCAGGAGAAAGGAAAACGAAGAAGGAAAGATCGTATTGGTTTGTCACTTCATCACCTTGGTAGTATCCTAACGCAATTCTCACTTAGAAGTGGTCTTCGCCAAGCGAT